TTAACCAACATGTTAACACATCGATTACGATAAATTGGATCGGATTTGACAGTTCTTGTTTCTGCAGTACCTCGACGTGCCATGAGCGTGAAAGAGGTTCAAGAATCCGTTTTCTTTTTATAAGGGCTAAAAAGGAATCACTTATTTTGGCTTTTTGACCCCATATTGTAGGGTGGATCTCGAAAGATAGGAAAGATCTCCCTCCAAGCCGTACATACGACTTTCATCGAATACGGCTTTCCACAGAATTCTATATGGATCCATGAGATCGAATATGGAATTCTGTTTACTCACTTTAAATTGAGTATCCGTTTCCCGCCTTTTCCTGCTAGGATTGGAAATCCTGTATTTTACATATCCATACGATCGAGTCCTTAGGTTTCCGAAATAGTGTAATGTAAAAAGAGGTGCTTCGAATCATTGCTATTTGACTCGGACCTGTTCTGAAAAAGTCGAGGTATTTCGAATTGTTTGTTGACACGGACAAAGTAAGGGAAAACCTCTGAAATGATTTCCATATTGACCTTGGACATATAATAGTTCCGAATCGAATCTCCTTAGAAAGAGAAAGAAGATCTTTTGTCTCATGGTAGCCTGCTCCAGTCCCCTTAGGAAACTTTCGTTATTGGGTTAGCCATACACTTCACATGTTTCTAGCGATTCACATGGCATCATCAAATGATACAAGTCTTGGATAAGAATCTACAACGCACTAGAACGCCCTCGTTGACGACCCTTTACTCCGGCAGCATCTAGGGTTCCTCGAACAATGTGATATCTCACACCGGGTAAATCCTTAACCCTTCCTCCTCTTACTAATACTACAGAATGTTCATGTAAACTATGGCCAATACCAGGTATATAAGCAGTGATTTCCGATCTAGAGGTTAATCGTACTCTGGCAACTTTACGTTGGGCAGAGTTTGGTTTTTTGGGGTTGATAGTGGAAAAGTTGACAGATAAGTCACCCTTACTGTCACTCTACAGAACCGTACATGAGATTTGCACCTCATACGGCTCCTCGTTCAATTCTTTCAAAGTAATTGGATCCTTTTCTTCGTTCTAAAATCCCGTCCCGAAGAGTAACTAAGACCAATTCCGTCATGTTGTCATGTTCCAATAGAACACCTTCCATTTATGATCAAAGGAGAAGATTCTTCTTTTACCAAACATATGCGGATCAAATCACGATCTTCTAATTCTAATTAAGTAATAAGAACAAGAAATCTTTCTCGATATCAATCCCTTTGCCCCTCATTCTTCGAAAATCAGAAGGATCCCTTTCGAATTTCCATTTGTTCATTTGGAATCTGGGCTCTTCTATCTTCGACTTTTTTTTCTATTTCCTTTTCTATATTGACTTATTCTTTTTGCTTTATTCTTTATTTCATTTCGATTTTTTCCTCTCCCCCTATCCTATAGGTACAGCCTTTGAATCCATAGAGAACCTTTTCCTCTGTATGAATCGCTATTATTACATTCTAATTTCTTACCGATACCTCCCAAGGAAAATCCCGAATTGGATCCAAAATTGACGGGTTAGTGTGAGCTTATCCATGCGGTTATGCACTCTTCAAATAGGAATCGATTTTCCGAAAGATCCTGGCTTTCGTGCTTTGGTGAGTCGTCCGAGATCCTTTCGATGACCTATGTTGAACAGTTCTTTTCTATATTAGTATTAGTTTCTATTATTTTTTATTTATTATTATTTATTATTTTTTATAGTATTTTTTATTCTATTATAGTGATCCCGGCTCTGTGAGTCCCTTCTTCCGTGATGAACTGTTGGCACCAGTCCTACATTTTTCCCTGTGGACCGAGGGGAAAGGGGGCTCAGCAGGAAGAGGGTTGTACCATGAGAGAAGCACGGGGGTTAACCCCCTTCAAATAGACAACATGGATTCTGGCAATGCAATGGAGTTGGACCCTCATGTCGATCCGAATGAATCAGTCTTTCTACAGAGGTCCATCTTTGCCTACTAGGCAAGAGGATAGCAAGTTCCAAATTCTGTCTCGGTAGGACATGTATTTCTATTACTAGGAAATTCCTAAATGAAAATGAAGTAGTTAATGGTAGGGTTACCATTATCCCCTTTCTTGTATGTGTTCCTAAGAAAAGGAATTTGTCCATCTCATTTTTCGAGGTCTCAAAAAAAGGGCATGGAAACACATAGAAACTCCGGAATGGAAATGGAAAAGAAATGTAGCCCCAGTCCCTTCGGAAATGGTAAGATCTTTGGTGCAAGAAGAAGGGGTGATCCATATCATCTTGACTTGCTTCCCCTCCTTTTTTAACCGAGTCGGCTCCTACCAGTATCGAATAGAACATGCTGAACAAAATCTTCCGACTTTACGATCTCTATTAGAACTACTATGAATGGGATATTAAAACGACTATTAATTGGAGAAGAAGCATGAGAAAGATCAATATAATGAGGATATATTGCACTTTTTTGCGTAATTTGAAATGAGAGTCAAGTTTATCTATGTTTTCATTTTC